TGTTTTTTTCTTTACTATTTACATTTACTTTGCTGGACTAAAAACAAGAAAAAAAGAATTATAAAATAATAAGAAGAACTCACATTTGGATTCTATTTTGACTCTATATCATAGGAATGGAAATAGTTCTTCTTATTATTGTTGTTGCTTTAATAACAAGCATTTTTGTTTTCAAATCAGATAAATTTTTTTCTATCTATGATTCATTGGAACAAAAAAGGGCCTGGATAGGTCAGTACCTATCCGGGCCGTGGGAATAAAATAAAAAGGCCCTTTTGAACAAACTCAAAGAAAGATTCTTTTTTTTTTTCTATATTTCTATTGGAAATATATTTTTCGAGCCCTTACTTTATGGAATTGGAATTGCTGATAAAAGTTGTATATATCTATATAATAAAAAGAGATAAAAAAATAATAAAGAAAGATAAAGAAAGACTTTTTCAATCTTTACTTTATGTATGGGAGAGATGGCTGAGTGGACTAAAGCGGCGGATTGCTAATCCGTTGTACGAGTTATTCGTACCGAGGGTTCGAATCCCTCTCTTTCCGTTTCCATTGATGAATTGATATTTTATTTATCTTTCGAATTTCTCGAACCCTTTTTCTTTTTTCATAGTTAAAGGTGTGGAATAGATAAAATCCGAAGAAAATTTGAAAATCAAGTAAGGAAAATGCCTTTATTTTTTATTCTTCATTCTTCACGCCCAGGATTACGTCCCGGATCATTAGATAGGAATCCGAAGATGAAGAGAGAAACAAAGAATATCACTACTGTGTAAACGAAGAGTTTGAGAGTAAGCATTACACAATCTCCAAGATCATTTTTTGGGAAAAAGAGAATAGATTTTCCATTTTTATACCACATATCCTATTTTGACTCCTATTTTGACACCAAGACATGAGAAGTAGTTTCTAGAAATGGAAAAGCATTTTCAAAAAATCATTTGTAATTAAGAGTCTTTCATTGCCAAAATTTTCTTTCATACCCACAATTAGATATTGTGGGGGACCCTAATTAATAGTGCCTTTCACTGGAAAAAGGAAAGGGTTAGAATGAGGTGATACAGATTTATTGCGACTATCCGATACTTTGACTTTCAATGTTTTAATTGAGGGTTCATAATCTAAGATTTTTCTAATCTTATCAATTGTTAGAATTTTTTTTCTCGAAGAAATCATGAATTTTTCTAGGGCAGTATTAAATATTTCATCGAAAACTTACAGCGGCTTGCCAAACAAAGGCTAAGAGAAAAAAGAACAGAGGTATGACTGGCATAACATCTACGATTGGATTCAAAAAAGCATAGGCTTCGGGCAATTTGGCGAAGAAAAAATTACTCGAATAAAGGGCAGAATTAAGACAGATACAGATCAAACTAAAGATATTAAGCATAACAAACATTTTGTTCTTGGAGATAATTGAATTTTGATTGAGTTATTGATATGGTATTGATATAAGGGAAAAAAGAATAAAGTAGGGTAGACCAAAAAATCCTTCTTTTTCTTTTAACTCATCCAATCAAGAATACTTCAAGTCTCAAAAGAGAATAGAAGAAATCATACTTTCATAAATATCTTAATTGAATTATATGTAATGATCAATAAATTCAGTTTAATTCTATGTCTATACGTGTCAAAATCCTAGCAACAATCTAATCTATTCCATAAATATTTGGACTGGAATTGACGAACGACTAATAACAATATTAGTGTTTATTAGTGTCGACTAGAAATCTAAATGGGGCGTGGCCAAGTGGTAAGGCAACGGGTTTTGGTCCCGCTATTCGGAGGTTCGAATCCTTCCGTCCCAGAGCATACCAATTATATCAGAATAAAGATTGCTTTAAAAGTCGGAGGGGCCTTTGATTCTATGCCCATCCCCTTCATATTGAAGGTTAGTTACTTAGAAAAACCTTACGTCTCATATCCATTTGCATTCTCAATGATGCATTCTAGATCGAAATCCGAAAGAAAAGCCTCTATATTCCCTATCTATTATTCCCTATCCCTTAAATGAGGTAGCCTAATTATTAATTATTAATTCTCTGTGGATTGTTTTATTAAAAAATAAACAAGAGGGTTTTCTTGGTACTAATGGAATTCAATTAATGGGATTAAGTCTCTTAAGGCTAGGTTAGGGGAAACTCAAATAAAAATAGGAACAAAGACTCGTTTGGCTTTGTACCTAGACAAGATAGTCTAGCATCCCGTAAAAGAGGATCTTTTTTTTTATTTATGATTCATCATCCCATATTATTTGTGAAATAGATCAGTAAATAGATCAGTAGTGGAAGGTATCAATTTCAATATCGGTGTCTGTACAAATCTCATTAACAAACAATCAAGTTACATATGTAACAAATCCATTTTCTTTGAACCTCAGTTTTAGGTATTTCGTCTTTGGCTCTAATGAATTATTGTAAATCTATTATTGTAAATCTATGTAACAATTCAGACGGGGCAATTCATACATTCTATTTACTTTTTACTTTATGGGAAGATTCTTATGGAAAAATTACAGAAAGATTACTGAACCTCAAGTCAAACAAAATATAACAAAATACCTAAAAAATGAGGAAGGAAATTTTGAGATGTATGTATTTGTTATCGTTCTATTTCAGCGACAATGAGGTTTCGATTTTCGTGAAAAAGATTTATGATCTTTAAAATTTTTTAAATTAAAATATTTCACATAGAATATCCATAATTACTTCCAGTAACAATTGTTCAGTCTAAGATACAGAAATCTCCTATTCTTTCGGTTCTTATTTTATCAATCATATGAAAGAATAACGATCTAAATCTTCTTCACGAAAAAAAACGAAGAGAAATTGGATTTGTTTTTGATCTATCTATTTGCTTTAAATCATTGTTGGTTCAGTTCAAAACGAAACATGGATTTATCTCTCTTATTTATAAGGATCAAATGCGGTTTTTTTTATTGTTTGTAAAACTTTATTCAACTCAAATAATGATGTAATGATGTCGAAGTAGTCAATTTTTTCAATTAAATATTTGTAATGATTTATTATTAGATTAGTCTTTCGTACTTGAAGAAGTATTAGATTGATGAATCTATCCTATTGTGTCACTTGAAGATGCAGATTCAAAAATAACTCATTTATTTTATATTTGTATCCTTTTATTTTTATATAAATTTGATTTTTATAAAAATTTTTATAAATATATAAATATAAATGTCTATTATATTATGTATTATAAAATATATAATAATATTATATTTTATCATATCTATAATTATTTTAGAATATTTATAATAATATATATATAATTATAGATATTCTATTATTATTATACTATTTATATATTATAGATATATTATAGATAAATTATAGATATTAGAATATCTAATTTTATATTTATATGTAATTTTATAGGTATAAAAGATATAAAAATATAAATCATTTTATAGATATATAATCTATCTAGATTATAGATATAAGAAAATCTAATAAAAAATGTTGCATTCATACAATAAAATACGGGATTAAGTTGAATTCTTGATGAGACATCTTCAGAAAAATATCTACACATCCATAAAAAAAAAGAAACAAGTATAGATTACTATGTACCGACTAAAACAATGACTATTCATGGTTCCATAATTGAATCAATTACATACCGGCTCCAAACTAGAGGAATGTTATGGTAAAACTTCGTTTGAAACGATGTGGTAGAAAGCAACGTGCGACTTGAAGGACATGATCAGTTGTGGATTTTTACACCCACCATTTTTTTATATTCAAATTTTATTATATAGTTATATAGGAATGAAGGTGCTCTTGGCTCGACATCGTTTGTTCTGCTCCACTAGAAGAACCCCTCTTTTCTTTTTTTGTTGGGTTGTAATGTAAATAGTACATGATGGAGCTCGAGTAGAAAGTATTGATTCATTTCTCGGGGGCAAGGATCTAGGGTTAGTGCCAATCAAGAAGTTGGAAATACTTTGTAAGTATATCTTCGATATAGACGAAAGGATACAATTCAAGCAAGTTTAAAATCCAAAAAGAAAATTTGTTTGAATTTGTAGAACACTTTCAATCAAAAGTGTATCGTGCGGGAATCAACCGTTCGTATGATTCTTTGATAAAAATAAATCACAAAAAAAAGGTATGTTGCTGCCATTTTGAAAGGATTAAGGATCATCGAAGTAATGTCTAAACCCAATGATTTAAAACAGAAATAAAGGATCCCGGAACAAGGAAACGCCGTTTTCAATTGTCTCAAAAACTAGGATTAGGATCAGAATGACGAATACAATAGATTTTAAACGAGACAAACAAAAAGGGGGTTAGAGACCGCTCAATAAATGAAATGCCTAAGGGTTGTCCTTTGAGCTATTTGAGAGTTATCCAACTTGAGTTATGAGTACGAATGATTTTATATTTTTGGGGAAAGAAGAACAAAAAAAAGGACTTAAATTAAATCATAGTCTAATGAATTTGATGATTTTATAGATCTATTTGCCATTGGAATTCTATACATCGACATAACTTTGAATCATTTTTTCTCGAGCCGTACGAGGAGAAAACTTCTTATACGTTTCTAGGGGGGGGGGGTATTGTTCACCTACATCTATCCCAATGAGCCGTCTATCGAATCGTTGCAATTGATGCTCGATCCCGAAGAGAAGGAAGAGATCTTCGGAAAGTGGGTTTTTATGATCCGATAAAGAATCAAACTTATTCAAATGTTCCTGCTATTCTATATTTCCTTGAAAAAGGAGCTCAACCTACAGGAACTGTTCATGATATTTCAAAGAAAGCGGAGGTTTTTACGGAACTTCGTCTTAATCAAACGAAATTCAAATTCAATCAATGAAATACAAAAAACGAGGGGGGGATGACTCGTATATAGCTTTGTATAACTTTCTCTACTACTGCCCCTTAATCTATCTTATTGATATAAGATGGATAGAAAAAAGATCAAGTGAATAGATGAAGGAATTATATCTAGAAATATAAAATTCTGACATTACC